TTCGAAATCGAGAGATGTCTACCGGGGGAGGTTCTATCAGACAACAATTAGCCAATCTAGATTTACGAATTATTATAGACTATTCATTGGTAGAATGGAAAGAATTGGAGGAAGAGGAACCCACAGGGAATGAATGGGAAGATCGAAAAGTTGGAAGAAGAAAAGATTTTTTGCTTAGACGCATGGAATTGGCTAAGCATTTTATTCGAACAAATATAGAACCAAAATGGATGGTTTTGTGTCTATTACCAGTTCTTCCTCCTGAGTTGAGACCAATCTATCATATAGATGAGGATAAACTAGTGACCTCGGATATTAATGAAATCTATAGAAGAATTATCTATCGGAATAATACTCTTACAGATCTATTAACAACAAGTATAGCTACGCCAGAAGAATTAATAATATCTCAGGAAAAATTGCTACAAGAAGCCGTGGATGCACTTCTTGATAATGGAATCTGCGGACAACCAATGAGGGATGATCATAATAGAGTTTACAAGTCGCTTTCAGATGTAATTGAAGGCAAAGAAGGAAGAGTTCGCGAGACTCTGCTTGGTAAACGGGTCGATTATTCAGGGCGGTCCGTAATTGTCGTGGGCCCTTCACTTTCATTACATCGATGTGGATTGCCTCGCGAAATAGCAATAGAACTTTTCCAGGCATTTGTAATTCGTGACCTAATTAGAAAACATCTTGCTTCGAACATAGGAGTTGCTAAGAGTCAAATTCGGAAAAAAAAACCGATTGTATGGGAAATACTTCAGGAAATTCTGGATGACCATCCTGTATTGCTGAATAGAGCGCCTACTCTGCATAGATTAGGCATACAGGCATTCCTCCCCGTTTTAGTGGAAGGACGCGCTATTTGTTTACATCCATTAGTTTGTAAGGGCTTCAATGCAGACTTTGACGGGGATCAAATGGCTGTTCATGTGCCTTTATCTTTGGAGGCTCAAGCAGAGGCACGTTTACTTATGTTTTCTCATATGAATCTTTTGTCTCCAACTATTGGGGATCCCATTTCGGCACCAACTCAAGATATGCTTAGTGGACTCTATGTCTTAACGAGTGGAAATCGTCGGGGTATTTGTGTAAATAGGTATAATCCATGTAATCGTAGAAACTATCAAAATGAAGATAATAACTATAAGTATAAAAAAAAAAAAGAACCCTTTTTTTGTAATCCCTATGATGCAATTGGAGCTTATCGGCAAAAACGAATCAATATAGGCAGTCCTTTGTGGCTGCGGTGGCGACTAGATCAACGCGTTATTGTTGCAAGAGAAGTTCCCATCGAAATTCACTATGAATCTGTGGGGACCTATTATGAGATTTATGGACACTATCTAATAGTACGAAGTATAAAAAAAGAAATTCTTTATATATATATTCGAACCACTCTTGGTCATATTTCTCTTTATCGAGAAATAGAAGAAGCCATACAGGGGTTTTGGCAGGGCTGTTGTAATTCTATCCTACCAACGGGAATTCGAGTCTCTCCGGGTTAACTAGGACCATAATTGCGGAATTTCTACGTGAATCAAGATCTAGAAAAGGAAGTTTTCCAATCACTGACTCAAGCCCATTGTCAAATTCTACTCAGCGCAATATGGAGGTACTGATGGCAGAACGGCCCACTCAGGTCTTTCACAATAAAGTGATAGACGGAACTGCCATGAAACGACTTATTAGTCGATTTATTGATCACTATGGAATAGGATATACATCACATATCCTGGATCAAGTAAAGACTCTGGGTTTCCGACAAGCTACCGCCGCATCCATTTCATTAGGAATTGATGATCTTTTAACAATACCTTCTAAAAGATGGCTAGTTCAAGACGCTGAACAACAAAGTTTTATTTTGGAAAAACACCATCATTATGGGAATGTACACGCGGTAGAAAAATTACGTCAATCGATCGAAATATGGTATGCCACAAGTGAATATTTGCGACAAGAAATGAATCCTAATTTTCGGATGACCGATCCTTTTAATCCAGTCCATATAATGTCTTTTTCGGGAGCCAGAGGAAATGCTTCTCAGGTACATCAATTAGTAGGTATGAGAGGATTAATGTCGGATCCCCAAGGGCAAATGATTGATTTACCCATCCAAAGCAATTTACGCGAAGGACTCTCTTTAACAGAATACATTATTTCTTGCTACGGAGCCCGTAAAGGGGTTGTGGATACCGCTATCCGAACCTCAGATGCAGGATATCTCACGCGCAGACTTGTTGAAGTAGTTCAACACATTGTTGTACGTCGAACAGATTGTGGCACCGTTCGAGGTATTTCTGTAAGTCCTCGAAATGGAATGATGGCGGACAGGATTTTTATCCAAACATTAATTGGCCGTGTATTAGCAGATGATATATATATAGGTTCGCGATGTATTGCTACTAGAAATCAAGATATTGGGGTTGGACTTGTCAGTAGATTCATAACTTTTAGAGCACAACCAATCTCTATTCGAACCCCCTTTACTTGTAGGAGTACATCTTGGATTTGTCAATTATGTTATGGCCGGAGTCCAGCTCATGACGACCTGGTCGAATTGGGAGAAGCCGTAGGTATTATTGCAGGTCAATCTATTGGAGAACCGGGCACTCAATTAACATTAAGAACTTTTCATACCGGCGGAGTATTCACAGGGGGTACTGCAGAACATGTGCGAGCCCCTTCTAATGGAAAAATAAAATTCAACGAGGATTTGGTTCACCCGACACGTACACGTCATGGACATCCTGCTTTTCTATGTTCTAGAGACTTGTATGTAACTATTGAGAGTGAAGATATTATACACAATGTGTGTATTCCGCCCAAAAGTTTTCTTTTAGTTCAAAACGATCAATATGTAGAATCAGAACAAGTGATTGCTGAGATTCGTGCGAGAACATCCACTTTGAATTTGAAAGAGAAGGTTCGAAAACATATTTATTCTGACTCAGAGGGCGAAATGCACTGGAATACTGATGTGTACCATGCACCTGAATTTACATATGGTAATATTCATCTCTTACCAAAAACAAGTCATTTATGGATATTATTAGGGGAGCCCTGGAGATACAGTCTAGGCCCCTGTTCGATCCACAAGGATCAAGATCAAATGAACGCTTATTCTCTTTCTGTCAAGCCAAGATATATTGCTAACCCCTCAGTACCTAATAATCAAGTGAGACACAAATTTTTTAGTTCGTATTTTTCTGGTAAAAATCAAACAGGAGATAGGATTCCTGATTATTCAGAACTTAATCGAATGACATGTACGGGTCGTTATAATCTCAGATATCCGGCCATTCTCGACGGCAATTCTGATTTATTGGCAAAGAGGCGAAGAAATAGATTCATCATTCCACTCGAATCGATTCAAGAAGGCGAGAACCAACTAATACCTTCTTCAGGTATCTCAATGGAAATCCCCAGAAATGGTATTCTCCGTAGAAATAGTATTCTTGCTTATTTCGATGATCCTCGATATATAAGAAAGAGCTCAGGACTTACTAAATATGAGACTAGAGAACTGAATTCAATCGTCAACGAAGAGGATTTGATTGAGTATCGAGGAGTCAAGGTATTTTGGCCAAAATACCAAAAGGAAGTAAATCCATTTTTTTTTATTCCCGTGGAAGTCCACATTTTGGCCGAATCTTCTTCCATAATGGTACGGCACAATAGTATTATTGGGGCAGATACACAAATCACTTTAAATAGAAGAAGTCGGGTAGGCGGATTGGTCCGAGTGAAGAAAAAAGCAGAAAAAATCAAACTGATAATCTTTTCTGGAGATATCCATTTTCCTGGAAAGACAAATAAGGCATTCCGATTGATACCACCAGGAGGGGGAAAACCCAATTCCAAAGAATACAAAAAATTGAAAAATTGGCTTTATATCCAACGAATGAAACTTTCCAGGTATGAAAAAAAGTATTTTGTTTTGGTTCAACCTGTAGTCCCATATAAAAAAACGGATGGTATAAATTTAGGAAGACTTTTCCCGCCGGATCTCTTGCAGGAAAGTGATAATCTACAACTTCGAGTTGTCAATTATATCCTTTATTACGACCCAATTCTTGAAATTTGGGACACAAGTATTCAATTAGTTCGGACTTCTTTAGTGTTGAATTGGGACCAAGACAAAAAGATCGAAAAGGCCTGTGCTTCCTTTGTTGAAATAAGGACAAATGGTTTGCTTAGATATTTTCTAAGAATCGACTTAGCGAAGTCACCTATTTCTTATACCGGAAAAAGGAACGATCTGTCGGGTTCAGGATTGATCTCTGAGAAGGGATCAGATCGCGCTAATGTCAATCCGTTTTCTTCCATTTATTCCTATTCCGAGGCAAGGATTCAAGAATCCCTTAATCCAAATCAAGGAACTATCCATACGTTGTTGAATCGAAATAAGGAATCTCAATCTTTGATAATTTTGTCATCATCCAATTGTTTTCGAATAGGCCCCTTCAACGATGTAAAATCTCCCAATGTGATAAAGGAATCAATCAAAAAGAACCCCCTAATTCCAATTAGTAATTCCTTGGGCCCGTTAGGAACAGGCTTTCCAATTTCTAATTTTGATTTATTTTCCCATTTAATAACCCATAATCAGATCTTGGTAACTAACTATTTGCAACTTGACAATTTAAAACAGATTTTTCAAATACTTAAATATTATTTACTGGATGAAAATGGTCAAATTTATAATCCCTATTCATGCAGTAACATCATTTTGAATCCATTCCATTTGAATTGGTATTTTCTCCATTACAATTATTGTGAAGAGACATCTACAATCGTTAGTCTTGGGCAGTTTCTTTGTGAAAATGTATGTATAGCCAAAAAAGGACCGCATTTAAAATCGGGTCAAGTTCTAATTGTTCAAGTTGACTCTGTGGTAATACGATCAGCTAAGCCTTATTTGGCTACTCCAGGAGCAACTGTTCATGGACATTATGGGGAAATCCTTTACGAAGGAGATACATTAGTTACATTTA